AACAAAAAATGCATTGTGTAAAAATCCATAGTTTCTTTTTTTATTCTAGTAAGAATAAGGTTGTCAAGGAAATAAAAAAGGAAGAAAGAAGAATAAGAAATGACACTTTGATTTTATATAATAAGAATGAAAATATTCCTTCGTCTTTTTGTTGTTGCTTTAATAGCAAACCCTTTTTTGTTTTCAAATCGGATAAATTGTTTTGCCTAGGATTCGTTGGAACAAAAAAGGCCCGGCTAGGTAGTGACCAGGCCAGGCCACGGGAATAAAAAAGGGGCCTTTCGAACAAAATCAAAGCAAAAAGGTCCTCTTTTTTTTTTCTTTCTATTTTTTTCTTTCTATTGAATCCTTCGAGCCCTTACTTGATCTAAATGGAATTGCTAATAAAAGTTGTAGATATATAATATAGATAAAGACAGAGAAAGAAAGATTTTTTCAATCCTTATTTCATGTGTAATGTAACATAATAATTATCTTTTTCAATTGGGAGAGATGGCTGAGTGGACTAAAGCGGCGGATTGCTAATCCGTTGTACGAGTTATTCGTACCGAGGGTTCGAATCCCTCTCTTTCCGTTTTTGTTGATGACTTGATATTTGATTTCTCTTTCAAATTTCGCCAATCCTTTTATTTTTTCTTAGTTAAGCGTGTCGAATAGATAAAAAACCCTAAGAAAATTTAAAAATCAAGCAAGGAAAACGAAAAACCTCCTTTTATTCTTCACGTCCAGGATTACGCCCCGGATCATTAGATAGGAATCCAAAGATAAAGAGAGAAACAAAGAATATCACTACTGTGTAAACGAAAAGTTTGAGAGTAAGCATTACACAATCTCCAAGATCTTTTTTTTGGAAAAAAAACGAGAAAAGAGAATAGATCCTCCATTTTTATTTTATACCAAATATTTTGACACCAAGAAATGAAGTGCTTTCTAGAAACAGAAAAGAATTTCAGAAATTCAAATTCAGTTATACTAAGAGTCTTTCATTACCAAAAATTTCTTTCATACCCCCAAATTATATATTGTGGGGGACCCTAACCTAACCCCAATATTCTTTCACTGGAAAAAGGTCAGAATGGGGGATATGGGGTGAGCCAGATTTGGATTTATCGCGGCTATCCAGGACTTTCAATGTTTGAATCGAAGGTTCATACTGTAAGACTTATTTGATTTTATTAATTGTTAGAATTTTTTTCTCGAATAAATCATGAATTTTCTAGGATGGTATTAAAAATCTCATCGAAAACTTACAGCAGCTTGCCAAACAAAGGCTAAGAGAAAAAAGAACAAAGGTATGACTGGCATAAGATCTACGATTGGATTCAAAAAAGCATAGGCCTCGGGCAATTTGGCGAAGAAAAGACTACTCGAATAAAGGGCAGAATTAAGACAGATACAGATCAAACTAAAGATATTAAGCATAACAGACATTTTGTTCTTGGAGATAATTGCATTTTGATTGAGTTATTGATATAAGGAAAAATGAAGTTAAAGTACGGTAGACAAAAAATCCTTCTTTTTCTTTGAACGTACCCAATCAAAAATCCCCCAATTCTCAAAGGAGAATAGAAGAAATCATACTTTCATAGAATATCTTAATTGAATTATATGTAATGATCAATGAATTCAATTAAATTCTATATCTACACGTGTTAAAATCCTAGCAAGAATCTAATCTATTTTATAAAGATTTTCTATAGATATTTGGACTGGAATTGACCAAAACCCAATACTAACATTATTCTTTATTATTGTCGAATAGAAATCTAAATGGGGCGTGGCCAAGTGGTAAGGCAACGGGTTTTGGTCCCGCTATTCGGAGGTTCGAATCCTTCCGTCCCAGGACATATCCATTCTATCAGAGTAAAGGTTGCTTTTGTAAATAACGTTCTGCTTAAAGGCCTAATATTGGATAGAATGTGATTCTTGTTTCTTTTCTGATTTTGAATGATTCTTCTCTGAATCATATCTTTTTTTCACAAACTGAACTAACTGAATCGAGTTCAAATGATATGCAGATATAACTGAATATTTTTGTTTGTGATCCAGGTACGATGGGAACATAGGTCACACTTTCAAATAAAGTAAAGTAGGGCGGGCTTTTCACCATATGTTCATTCCCTTCATATTGGAAGGAAGTTAGTTACTTAGAAAAACCTTAAAAACCTTATGTCTCATATCTATTTGAATTTTCAACGATCCGTTTTGAATCGCAATAAGAAAGAACCTACCTTCCCTATCTCTTATTCCCTATCCATTAAACTTAAATGAGGCAGCCCAATTATTAGGTTAGGCCCTCTGAATTATAAACAAGAGACAAGAGGGGGTTATTACATTCAATCAATGGGATTAAGTCTCTTAAGACTTGGGTTAGGGTAAAATAAAAATTAGGAGCAAGGGCTTAATCTGGACGTGTTTGTCTTTGTCCCTAGATAGTTCCCTTTCCGTAAAAGGGATCTTTTTTGATTTCTGATTCAGCATTCCCAGAGAATTGGGGGGGGGGGGTAGATAGGTATTAATCAGCAACGGGAGATATTCATTTAAATATCTGTGTCTGTCCGAATCTCATTAACAACGAATCAAGTTATATATGTAACCGATGTTTTTTTGACCTTTTTAGGTATTTCGTGTTTGGTTCTAATGAATAATTGTAAATCTATGTAACGATTGAGATGGGGTAATTTATATATTTTAGTCACTTTATGCCAAGATTGCAGAAAGATTACTTAATTCCAGGTTAAACAAAAAAAATACATATAAAATGAGGAAATGCTTAGTTTAACTTAATATGTAATATATATGTATTGTTATTATTCGATTTCGTTCTATTTCAGTGACAACGTTCAGTGACAACAGCCTTTCCATTTTTGTTAAAAAGAAAAAAGAAATGTAATCCCTTAAATATTGAAATATTTAATTATAGAATATCCATAACATAGAATATCCATAACAGTGACAGTTGTTCAGTCTATCTGATAGATACGAAAAACCCCTACTCGTTCATCTGATTAATAAAATAAGAATCGAAAGAATAAGGACCTAAATCTTCTCTTATATCAGTCTTTTTTATCCATCTCACGAAAAAAAAATTGGGTTTCTTGTTCAATCTATTTATCGGCTTTAAATCATTGATAATTCAATTCGAAAAGAAAGAGATATTTCTCTTTTTTTATGATGATCAAATGTAGTCTTTACTGTAAAACTTTATTCCAATAATGATGTCGAAATAGGAAATTTTTTCGATTATAAAAATTTTGAATGATTCCTTATGAGTTGAATCTTTGGTATTCAAAGAAGTCGCAGATGGGTCAATCTCTTCTATTGAGTCACTTGAATATGCAGGGTTAAAAAGAATTCATTTATTCGTGTTATTTATGTTAGTTATGTTATTTCTATATTTCTGTTAGTTTGTTTTTTTTTTTTATAAAAAAGTTGCATTCATACAATAAAAGGTGGGGTCTTGCTAAGATTTCTTCAGAAAAATCTTTACCATCTATGTTCTATGTATAGAAGAAAAAGGGTATAGATTACTATGTCTATGTACCGACTGAACCAATGACTATTCATGATTCCATAATTGAATCAATTCCATACTGGCTCCAAATTAGAGGAATGTTATGGTAAAACTTCGTTTGAAACGATGTGGTAGAAAGCAACGTGCGACTTGAAGGACACGATCCGGTGTGGATTCTTATTTTTACATCCGCCATTTTATATAGGAATGAAGGTGCTCTTGGCCCGACATCGTTTGTTCTGTTCCACTAGAACCCCTCTTTTTGTTGGGTTGTAATGTAAATAGTACATGATGGAGCTCGAGTAGTAAAGTATTGATTCAACTTTCAGGGGCAAGGATCTAGGGTTAATGCCAATCAATAAATTGGAACAACTTCGTAAGTATATCATCAATATAGAAATCGAAAGGATCCGATTCGGGCAAGTTTTCAATTCAAAAGGAAATTTTGTTGGAATTGATAAAACTCTTTCGATTCAAAGTGTATCACGGGGAATCAACCATTCGTATGATTCTTTGATAGAAAGAAATCACAAAAGGGGTATGTTGCTGCCATTTTGTTGGAAGGATTAAGAAGCACCGAAGTAATGTCTAAACCCAATGATTTAAAACAAAGAAAAAGGATCCCAGAACAAGGAAACGCCGTTTCCATTGTCTCAATAACTGGATCAGAATAAAGAATCCAAATCCAAATAGATGATTGTATTTTAAACGAGACAAACAAAAGGGGGGTTAAAGACCATTCAATAAATGAAATAAATTGCTTAAAGATTTGGTTTTCTTTTGAGCTATTTGAGAATTATCCAACTTGAGTTATGAGTACAAATGATTTTTTCTTTTTTTTTTTTTAGGAAGAACGAAGAAAAAAATGAGTGAAATCCTAGTCTAATTGATTTTATCAACCCTTTTTCCATTCATTAGAATTCTATACATAGACAAAACCTCGAATCATTTTTTCTCGAGCCGTACGAGGAGAAAACTTCCTATACGTTTCTAGGGGGGGGGTCTTCTTCATTTACTTACATCTATCCCAATGAGCCGTCTATCGAATCGTTGCAATTGATGTTCGATCCCGAAGAGAAGGAAGAGATCTTCGGAAAGTGGGTTTTTATGATCCGATAAAGAAGCAAAGCTGTTTAAATGTTCCCGCTATTCTATATTTCCTTGAAAAAGGCGCTCAGCCTACAGGAACTGTTCGGGATATTTTAAAGAAGGCGGAGGTTTTTAAGTAACTTTGCCCTAATCAAACGAAATTAAATTAAGGAAATAAAAAAAGGGGGCAGTGATTCGTATAAAATTTTGTATAACTTTTCTATACTTTGTTTTTTATTTCCCCCCTTTTTTGCGCTCTATTCGTATCTATTTATCTCTATTCGTATCTATTTATCATTGCTTCTATAGAATCTAATATTTTATAAGAATCTAATATTTTATAACGACAAAACCTCAGTTGGTTGATCCTAGAAATGTAAAATTCTGGCATTTCCTT